GATGGTTTACGTTATGGAAGAAACACATGTATATGTGATATTAGATATTCACTAGTTATATATGGACTATCCATATATTACATCCCATCGAATTTAGATGGATTTCAATAGAAGTCCTTCCGTTTCATCTGTGACTGTGGATTGAATGAATAAACAGATGAAGTCAAGCATATAGAAGAGAAAGAGCGAAGAATTGAAAGAATGGTTCGGAACAAAGAAATGGAAGAACTAGAACCGTATGGATTTCCAAAGACTCCATGGATAGGAACTAAAAACGAGATATCGAAGTAGTTCTGATGATTCAGTATATCATCACTTCAATTCGGAGTTCTTAGTTACTTTGACCGGGTGGATCTTAGTGATGGAATAATAAGTAATAATTCATTGGTTGATTGTATCATTAACCATTTCTTTATTTTGGTGCGAGGAACTTACCATGAATCCACTGATTTCTGCCGCTTCCGTTATTGCTGCTGGATTGGCCGTAGGGCTTGCTTCTATTGGACCTGGAGTTGGTCAAGGTACTGCTGCGGGCCAAGCCGTAGAAGGTATCGCGAGACAACCAGAAGCAGAGGGTAAAATACGAGGTACTTTATTGCTTAGTCTGGCTTTTATGGAAGCTTTAACAATTTACGGACTTGTCGTGGCATTAGCGCTTTTATTTGCGAATCCTTTTGTTTAATCCTATTCTATAAACGTGAAAATACGTACTTCTTTTCTTATTTTATTGCCGTCGACTTACCGCTTGCTTCTTCGAATTATATCAAAACTTCACTCCACTTCTTCGTTGAGACAATACTCCGGGGAAGGCCTGATTTGAGGATGAGGAATTAGTAGATCCACTCGCTTTCTCACTTCCCGTCCTTAATTTAATGGAAACCCCTTTTGACTTTTAGGAAGCGTGTCAGGTATTTCGCAATTGACATGAAACCGGGGACCTAATAAGTATCTTATTGGGAACTTCAATTGAAATAAAATAATAATAAAGAATCCATTTTTGAAATTTGAAAATGATTTCAAATGAAATGAATATATTCATATTTAAAATAAGTCAATTAATAAAAAAAAAGAAATCAATAATAAAAAAACGGGACGAAGTGATACAAAAAGAACTCTGTTCGATTTTGTTAGTCCTATCTATAAGAGGAGAGCATATGAAAAATGTAACCGATTCTTTCGTTTCCTTGGGTTACTGGCCATCCGCCGGGAGTTTCGGGTTGAATACCGATATTTTAGCAACAAATCTAATAAATCTAAGTGTAGTGCTTGGCGTATTGATCTTTTTTGGAAAGGGAGTGTGTGCGAGTTGTGTATTTCAAGAATAGGCTGGATCCAACCGGCTGCACTTTCTTTTTTTTTTATTTATAAATAGGGAAGAAAGGTGCACGATCTCGACGAATTACTTCTGAATAAATTAAGAAATCATATGTAAGAACCATAGCATTTCGTGACTCATTGGTAAATCAACTTTGATTCTCTATCAACCAATAATGTGGGACCATTAACATGGTTAAAGCTAAACCGCCTGAAGTCCAGGCACAACATGGTACTCTTTCTACCACTACGTTAGTACGGAGATGGTTTCAAAATGAATAGTTGGCAATTTATCCGATATAGAACACTCATATCGATAAAATGATTTGAACCATTTACTGGAAAAATGGGTGTCTCGCCCTTTTTTTATCCAATGCTGAATCGACGACCTATGTATAAAATAAGAAGAATTTTTTGGATTTGAAGAAAAAAAAACAACTTTGCTGACAATTACAGATTTTTTTTGTCTGGTCGGAAGAGTCCTCTGAATATTCTGGTCTTGTATCAGTTTCCATATCTTGGAATACGAACAGAGAAGAGAGGGTAGGCTCATTACATTAAAAGATATGGGAATGCTCATAACATAAGTGACTGAGCGTGAGAGCCAAATGAATCGAAAGATTCATGTTTGGTTCGGGAAGAGATCATGGAAGTGAAGTTGTGAAATGAATGGGAAAATAATCTACTTTCATTAAGTGATTTATTAGATAATCGAAAACAGAGGATTCTGAGTACTATTCGAAATTCAGAAGAACTACGCGGAGGAGCTATTGAGCAGCTCGAAAAAGCCCGGGCTCGCTTACGGAGAGTGGAAATGGAAGCAGATGAGTTTCGAGTGAATGGATACTCTGAGATAGAACGAGAAAAACAGAATTTGATTAATGCCACTTATGAAAATTTGGAACGATTAGAAAATTACAAAAATGAAACCATTCATTTTGAACAACAAAGAGCAATTAATCAGGTCCGACAGCGAGTTTTCCAACAAGCCTTACAAGGAGCTCTAGGAACTCTGAATAGTTGTTCGAACAGCGAGTTACATTTACGCACCATCAGTGCTAATATTGGCATGCTCGGGGCCATGAAAGAAATAACTGATTAGCCCTTTTACTGTAGGCATTATTTTTTTTTTTTTTCTCCCTTTGTTTCCGAAAAAGAATTAAGAGACACTAATGGTAACCATTCG